AAAAGACCAGATTTCATTCAGCTCCTTCATGCCTACTTTAACTAGTTATTTCGGTTTTCTACTAGCGGCTTTAACTATAACCGCAGCTTTCTATATCGGGCTGAGTAAAATACGACTTATTTGAAATTCAGATTTGAACTGCGCAAAACTCAGAAAAAGAAATCTTTCTGCGAAATTCTGTGTACGCTAAACTTACTTACCGGGTCCATTGCCAATTCTTGGTCATTGAGATTGATGGTAATTCGGATTACTATTTAGGGAGAAATATTACCTCTTTTTTTCTCCTTTCAAATAACTTGAAATGATTGAAGTTTTTCTATTTGGAATCGTCTTAGGTCTAATTCCTATTACTTTGGCTGGATTATTTGTAACTGCCTATTTACAATACAGGCGCGGCGATCAGTTGGACCTTTAATAAATTAATATCACGGTTTTTGATTGACCTCCTTTTATTATTCGGGAGGTCAACTTGAAATTGCTGTTCAAGTTAGTGACGCTAGTTCCATCTAAGAAAATAAGAAAAACGGACTCGCGCTCTGTAGGATTTGAACCTACGACATCGGGTTTTGGAGACCCGCGTTCTACCGAACTGAACTAAGAGCGCTTTCTTATTAAAACAGATAAGACTGGAAAGAAAAGGATTCTTTTTGTAAGTTCAATACATCATGGATAGACTATACATCGGATCATAAGAAGGAAAGATTATAGCTGTCCAATTTAACTCGATTTCACCGAATCCCCCGTTACTGTTCTCTCGAGTAGTTCTCGGTAGGGATGACAGGATTTGAACCTGTGACATTTTGTACCCAAAACAAATGCGCTACCAAGCTGCGCTACATCCCTCTAATTAGTCTACAGTGTCATTGTAGAGAATTCCCATCTTGTTTTCCACATGATTTTTTCGTCTATCAATTCTAGAATATAGAATTTCTCTGTCCATTTCGTCCTTGTGGTCTCATTTAACATATAATATGCATGAAGATTCATAAAAATTTTTTCTCCATTTGAAAAAGGGAATGGAATCTGTCGGAAAATTCAATGGCTATTTTTGGCGAATGAGACGAAAAGGACGTTTTTATTTTATCTTTTATGGAAATAGTTACAGGATCATTGTACATGTCAATTTGAATTCGAAATTCCGCGGACAATTCTAGTACAATTAAAAGGGGTCGTTAACTACCTTATGCATCTGATCATATATGTATTATCATTATGTATTTCAATAAAATAAAGGGGGTTTTCAATGCGAGATCTAAAAACATATCTTTCCGTGGCACCGGTACTAAGTGCGCTATGGTTCGCGTCTTTAGCAGGTCTATTGATAGAGATTAATCGTTTTTTCCCGGATGCGTTGACATTCCCCTTTTTTTCATTCTAGTTCGTGACGTGGAAAGGAATAAAGAAGATTAGAACTACAAGGAAATAGCTGTCACTAATCAAGTATCCTCCTCCATTTTCTCTCTATTCTAGATTTTTTCTGATTTTTCGAATAAGGGAGGAAAGAGAAAGAAGAAAAGTGGACCGGCTGTGGGATTCAAATTTGAATACTAGAAGAATAGAGGAATGGAAGTAGACTATAAAATGTGGGTCTAGCGAAGAGTATTATACAAGAGACTTAAACGAAATTGTGTACTGTGATTTAAAATATCGGTTCGAAATCTTTGGATCTGATTGGAATCTATGTTTTGTAGCAAAATGTTTCATAATGTGAGTTCAAGTTAGCAACTTCTCCCTTTTTCTTTCTTCGTCATTTCGAATCGAAAGGAAAGGCGTTGAGTAAATAAAAAATCCAAAGGAGGTTCATGGCCAAGGGTAAGGATATCCGAATAACAGTTATTTTAGAATGTACTACTTGTGTTCGAAAGGGTGTTAATAAGGCATCAAAAGGGATTTCCAGATATATGACTCAAAAGAATCGGCACAATACGCCCAATCGATTGGAATTGAGAAAATTCTGTCCATATTGTTACAAACATACGATTCACGGGGAGATAACGAAATAGCTCGAACCGAGCACTTGCCGCCTCCCCAGTAGGGGAAAAATATCACTAAGCTAATTTGAAGAGAAAGAAAATCCTCTTGTTTTTCTGTATTCTAATTCATTTTCTAGATCCAACCGAAATAGGATTTTCGGTTTAAAAAAAAGAAATTAACCAAACCATGGATAAATCCAAGCGACCTTTTCTTAAATCCAAGCGACCTTTGCTTAAATCCAAGCGATCTTTTCGTAGGCGTTTGCCCCCGATCCAATCGGGGGATCGAATTGATTATAGAAACATGAGTTTAATCGGTCGGTTTATTAGTGAGCAAGGAAAAATATTATCTAGACGCGTAAATAAATTGACCTTGAAACAACAACGATTAATGACTCTTGCTATAAAACAAGCTCGTATTTTATCTTCGTTACCTTTTATTACTAATGAGAAACAAGGTGAAAGAAACAAGTCGACCACGAGAGTCCGAAAGAAATATAAGTCAGACAGAAAGAAATATAAGTCGACTGTGCAAGACGGAAAGAAATAGAAGGCGACTCGGAGAGACAAAAAAATCGGCTTACTCTTTCATCACTTGAATGAAAATTCACACCCGAACGCAAACGCAGATTGATGCTTTGTGCAAAAATCCGACAATCCGGGCTTTGCTTCTCCTTTCGTAAGAAAAAAACAAATCAAAAATCGGATTCAGAAGTCAAACTCCAAATTGTTGATTTAAAGTGTTGAGTCCTATTTCTTTTTTTATTCATTTTGACTCTACTTTCCCGGAGGTCATTCTCCGGGGAACTCCGTTTAAATTACTCCGGAAGATTCCTTCCAATTTACTTTTTTTATGATTTCATTGGAAATTAGATAAAGACAGTTTTTATTTGCTATAGCTATTTGCGCAAGTATTTTACGATTAAGAAGCAACTGTCTTTTGTATAGATCGTGTATGAATTTACTATAGTTATAATATACCCATCCGTCGCGAATTACTGAATTGATGCGAGTGATCCACAAACGACGAAAATTTCTTTTTTGACCATTCCTATCCCGATGAGATGAAGCCAAAGCTCTTATGTCTTGTTGAGTCTTTAAAAGACCTCCCCGAAACCTTGATATAAATGAACCTGCTTTTTTTCTACGTCTCCGAGCTATATATCCCCGTCTAGTTCTGGTCATTGAATATGCATAAATCAAACTTTGTCGAATAACTAATTGATTTCCGTTCTTGCAGTTATTCTTTTTCCCCCTTCCTAGTCGATTAATACCCCAATGAGTTTTTCCAATGTATAAACTCAAAATTCCAATGGCTTTGGCTACAATAACCTTCCCGACCACGATTTTTTATTTTTTCGAGACCTTTGTTTTACCGCACAATTTCAAATTGGATTCTACTAGGTATTAAAAAGATACTAAGAAATATAAATTCTAAAGCAATAGTGGATTCCATCGTTTCTATGGTTACTTCTTAAACGGTGAGGTCTTCTCTATACACCGGAGCCTTTAACTTGATTTCATTTATGCTATTGGGAACTTGTATAGCTCACATTCTTTAGCTCTACCCATGAATTATCCAGTAACTAGGTCTTCACAACGAGATCTACCTATACAGTAACGGTATTTAATTATGAGGATTGGCTGGATAGCTGACCCTGTTAGTCCGTTCCTGCAAGAGGGTGGCCAAATTTTTGAAATTGAAACCAAGAGTTCCTCCGCTTAATGGATAAGCATTTGCTACCAATGGAGAATTCTTATAAGGTGATTGAATTTACACCAAGGGAAACCATAAATTTCCTACACAATGAAAGGCGTATGATCCATTTTCGTTTTTTAGATCGTAAATAGAGTTCATTTTTGCATTCCAGCCTATTCAGCGGTACTGACCTTTGATACTGGAAACTTGTTCGTTTTCCTTTGTTCTAGCTCATGATCTGAACGAGTCGCACATACAACCTAGTACACGTTCCTCGACGTTGAGGGCATCTCTTAAGAGCGGGCGATTTTGTGACATGTCTGATTGGCTGTCTTGTCTTTCTAATAAGTTGTTTAATAGTTGGCATGTTGAATCGTAGATATAGATATAATTGGATGGTTTAGATCCATCCTAACCGGATTATTCTGAGTCAATTCGGTCGGTAGGGGTAATCTCAAATTAGGGATTTCACGAAATGCAGGCGAGTATCATTTATGCCTTTCACGCCCTTTAAACCCTACAGAATCAACAATTCCATAAGCTTTGGCTTCTTCTGGTGACAGAAAAACATCTCGTTCCATGTCTTCAAAGACCATCCAGAAAGGTTTGTGCGATCTTTGTACAAAAAAGTTTGTGATCTCTTCACGTAGTTTTAGCACCAAAGCTGTGTCCATGAGTACCTCTTCCATGTAGCCTTGAATAAAAGTACTAGTAGGTTGGTGGATCATTACCCTGATGATCTAACAAATCTAACAAAATAAAAGGTTTTTCTATTGCCCATTATGAAGGGAAGATAACAGAAAGAGAAAAGAATAGCAAGAAAAAAGATAGAATTGAACAACCGTACATGCATCTTTCTATGTATTGCATACGGCTCTATAATAAAATTGATTAGACCCCGATCGGAAAATGATCAAATTACCACCCTTCCTTTCGTGGGAGTTAAAAACTACTATGATGGCTCCGTTGCTTTCTATATTTCTTTTTTGTCTAGGATTAAGCAATCCCAAAGTTGCTTTTTATTTGATTAAATAACCTACGGAAAAAAGAATCTTTATTTTTTCACTAGTTCAGAACATAAATATTATTAAGAGATCTGCCGTGTGAAAAAAAGTTTGTGACGCTGAACTGCACTGCTGATAGATAAGAACCCATCGTAAATACCTTATTCTCTCATACTACTCTTTCGATAAAAAATCTAATGCTTTGAAAAAAACTTCTGGATATCGAATTCAAAGTGCCATGCTATTATTACTTTTTTATTCATATTTCATATGGAAAGTCATTTTTCAGATGGCGAAGGCATAGTCATCTTTTTTCTTTCAAATAAAACCTCATTGGCGCCAAGCGTTCGGGAATGCTATACGTTTAGTCTGTGAGCCTCCGGCCAGGACAAAAGCTGCCATTGAAGCGGCTACTCCCAAACAGAGTGTATGTACATCGGGTAGCACAAAATTGATCGCATTATGAACAGCTATCCCATGCATTACTCCTCCACCCGTAGAGTTTATAAATAAAAATTGCTCTTGGTTACAATCGTCGATATTTAGAAATATCATAAGACCGACAATGTGATTCGCCGTCTCGGGACTAAGGTCTTTGAATAAAAAAAGTGCTCTTTCTCGATAAAGTCGGTCGATTAGGTTAAAATTGTATTCCGTAGGAACCGTACAGGCGCCGTTTGGCGCATACGGTTCAAAAAAATTTGCAAAAAAAAAATCAATGTGTATATTCCAATCCCTTGCGGATTGCAGAGCATGTTCTTTACTGACTCCTAATTTTTCTTCAATTTTGCAATAAAGATGAGTTTTGATTCCTTTCCTTAGAAAAAAAGAATTCATTAAACGGATAGAATTCATTTTTCATTGATGTATTCTTTCATCGCGATCCAATCCAAATCACGATGGCATTTTCTTGTTCCAAACTGGGCCTCTTTTATCTTACTCTTTTTAGGTTTATACTCTACTCCGGGTAAAGATCTGCCCGCCGTCGATTTGCACATATAGGACAAATACTCCCCTTACCACGTCTTTTTTCTCAATCCGTACAGTCCGGCAAATATTTGAGGTCTTTATAGATATTATTCGATTGATTAAGAAATCACTTCGATTTCCAAAGAAGATTTCTTTAGAAAGAGAAATCCCCTTATAAGGAGTAATGGTAGATATATTACCAATTGGTTTTTTTAAACGAAGTCTGGATATTTCGATTTCTTAGTCCAACCGAGCCAGCCATAAATTATTAAAATTTAGAATAGTAATTTGCATTCCCGTAAAAAAAGGATCTAATTGCACTTCACGCTCCAAATTTTGGATGATCCAATTCATCCTTTTTGGGCGAAATAGAGGATCTCTTGATCGGCGAGAGAAGGGGGAAAGCCCTATGACCCAATAGATCTGTCAAGTCGCACTATAAGTCAACCCAACTTGCTTCCTCGTCTTCGTCGTCGTCAGGAATATCATAAGGTATTTTTGGCACACCAACAGGCATTAAATGAAAGAAAAACAAAAAAATATTAGACTTGAGATGGGAAAACGTAAGAAGGGTTTTATTGTTTTTCTAATATTGTTCTTTATCAAAACTGCATAAAGAAAGACAAAATGAATAAGATCAATTCTTAGAATTAGGCCCCTGTACTCATGACCAAGGATGGGCACATTCGTTTATAGAAAAAGGCCCATTGCGTATTGGTACTTATCGAGTATAGAATAAATCGGCTTCTCTTTTTTCTTACGAATGAAAGTGTTCCATTATTCCTAATAGAATCCAACAAATTATAAACCCTTGCTCTGAACTAATCGCCCTCTCTTCGGGGGACGTAACATCGACGGAGTATAGTCGTGTCCAATGCAATAAAGTTGCGTAGTGTCTTTTTTCTTTGATAAAGGGGTATTTTCATGGGTTTACCTTGGTATCGTGTTCATACTATCGTATTGAATGATCCCGGCCGGTTGCTTGCTGTTCATATAATGCATACAGCGCTGGTTTCTGGTTGGGCCGGGTCGATGGCTCTGTATGAATTAGCAGTTTTTGATCCTTCTGACCCCGTTCTGGATCCAATGTGGAGACAGGGTATGTTTGTCATACCCTTCATGACGCGTTTAGGAATAATCAATTCGTGGGGTGGCTGGGGTATCACAGGAGGGACTATAACATCCCCTGGTATTTGGAGTTACGAGGGTGTCGCTGCAGCGCATATTGTGTTTTCGGGCTTGTGCTTTTTAGCCGCTATCTGGCATTGGGTGTATTGGGATCTAGAAATATTTACTGATGAACGTACAGGAAAACCGGCGTTGGATTTGCCCAAGATCTTTGGAATTCATTTATTTCTCGCAGGGGTGGCTTGCTTTGGTTTTGGTGCATTTCATGTAACAGGCTTGTATGGTCCGGGAATATGGGTGTCCGATCCTTATGGACTAACTGGAAAAATACAAGCGGTAAATCCAGCCTGGGGCGTGGAAGGTTTTGATCCTTTTGTTCCGGGAGGAATAGCCTCTCATCATATTGCGGCTGGGACATTGGGCATATTAGCCGGTCTATTCCATCTTAGCGTGCGACCACCCCAACGTCTATACAAGGGATTGCGCATGGGTAATATCGAAACAGTCCTTTCCAGTAGTATTGCTGCTGTCTTTTTTGCAGCTTTTGTTGTTGCCGGAACTATGTGGTATGGTTCAGCAACTACCCCAATCGAATTGTTTGGACCGACCCGTTATCAATGGGATCAGGGGTACTTCCAACAAGAGATATATCGACGAATTAGTACGGGGTTATCCGAAAATCAAAGTTTATCAGAAGCTTGGTCTAAAATTCCTGAAAAATTAGCCTTTTATGATTACATCGGCAATAATCCGGCAAAAGGGGGATTATTCAGGGCGGGTTCAATGGATAATGGGGATGGAATAGCGGTTGGATGGTTAGGACATCCTATCTTTAGAGATAAAGAAGGGCGTGAACTTTTTGTACGTCGTATGCCCACTTTTTTTGAAACATTTCCGGTCGTTTTGGTAGATGGAGCCGGGATTGTTCGAGCGGATGTTCCTTTTCGAAGAGCTGAATCGAAGTATAGTGTCGAACAAGTCGGTGTAACTGTTGAGTTCTACGGTGGCGAACTCAATGGAGTCAGTTATAATGACCCCGCGACTGTGAAAAAATATGCTAGACGCGCTCAATTGGGTGAAATTTTTGAATTAGATCGTGCTACTTTGAAATCCGACGGTGTTTTTCGTAGCAGTCCAAGGGGTTGGTTTACTTTTGGACATGCTTCATTTGCTTTGCTCTTCTTCTTCGGACACATTTGGCATGGTGCTAGAACCCTGTTCCGAGATGTTTTTGCTGGAATTGACCCAGATTTGGATGCTCAAGTCGAATTTGGAGCTTTCCAAAAACTTGGAGATCCAACTACAAGAAGACAAGTAGTCTGATCCAACCTTCTTTTGATGATTTGTTAGTGCTTTTGATAGGGATAGAGGGTAGCAGAGAAATCTTGCTTTGACTCCCCGTTTTTGGTCTCTTGCTCTTTCGGTAGCCGGGAGATGGTCCCCGATAAAAGAAAGAAAAACAAATAGGTATGGAAGCTATAATTGTAAATCAAAATCGAATCTATGGAAGCATTGGTTTATACATTCCTCTTAGTCTCAACGCTAGGGATCATTTTTTTCGCTATATTTTTTAGAGAACCGCCTAAAATTCAAACTAAAAAATGAAAGTCTTTTCATTATTTCGATTTCAATTGAAGTAATGAGCCTCTCACTAGTGGGGGGCTCATTACTTCAACTAGTCCCCATGTTCCTCAAACGGATCTCTTAGTTGTTGAGAAGGTTGCCCAAAAGCGGTATATAAGGCGTACCCAGTAAAACTTACAAGTAAACCAGATAGAAAGACGGCGACTAGGGTTGCTGTTTCCATTATTAGAAAATTTCAAGAACACAACGGATCTATGATAAGATCGTTTATTTACAACGGAAGAGTATACAAAGTCAACAGATCTGAATGATACAATAGGATTTATGGTTACACAAACTATTGAGAACGATTCTCGATCCCGTGCAAAACGAACGAATGTGGGCAGTTTATTAAAACCGTTGAATTCGGAATATGGTAAAGTCGCTCCGGGGTGGGGAACGACCCCTTTAATGGGTCTTGCAATGGCCTTATTTGCGGTATTTCTATCTATTATTTTGGAGATTTATAATTCGTCCGTTTTATTGGATGGAATTTCAATGAATTAGCTCGATAAGAACTCCAACCTAGCTTTGCAAGACCAAATGAATCCTTTAGAGCTCGTATTTTGAGCCTGTTCTTTTTTGGTAGTTCGATCGTGGAATTTTGTTCTGTCTTTCTGGAATATGAGTGTGTGACTTGTTATAATTGATCCTATTGATCGGACAGAGAAGGGGTCTGTCATCTTCAGCGAGATGGTTCTACTTCGTCGGATATTTATTTGAGTATCTGAAACACGGAATATAGGAAATAGATTCCGAACTATTTTAACTATGATTCATACTTAATATTCAGACCTCGCAGCCGGACCCCATCTTTTCAAAGAATTCGAATTTCGAAATCAAAATTTCTTCTTTGAAACACTAATTTCTGCTTATTTTGATTCAAAGCCAAAGGTCTCTTTGGATTTTCTTCATTTTATCTATTCGTAAAAAAAGTGATGATCCAATCATTCTTACTCAGGGAATCTTTAGGCTTAGCTTCGTATTTCTTATTGAATCATCGTGGTTCTAGTATGCATCTGAGGTTGAACTCGATTCATAGGGTCTTAACAAGAGAATTCCTATTAATAATTAATAAATAAAGAAAACAAATTCGAAAAAAAAGACCACATTCTAACAAAAAATAGGGAAGAGAGCATTCAAGAGGCCCATTAAAGATGAAGATAAAAACAACGGAGCCGACTTGAGAATTTGGTATTATCACCACAAAGACGAGCTTTTGGATTTTTCTTCCTTCGGATCTTCAGAGAAGATTGAATCGGAAATGAAAAAGTTTCAAACTTTCTACCATTTCCCCTCCAACCGGTTTTTGGGTGTTTTTACTTGAGCTGTACGAGATAAAAGTCTCCTATACGGTTCTTTGAGGGGGAATCGGACCTATCTCAATAAAGTCTATGATTGGTTTGAAGAACGTCTCGAGATTCAGGCGATTGCGGATGATATAACTAGTAAATATGTTCCTCCTCATGTCAACATATTTTATTGTCTAGGAGGAATTACACTGACTTGTTTTTTAGTACAAGTGGCCACAGGATTTGCTATGACTTTTTACTATCGTCCGACCGTTACGGACGCTTTTGCTTCGGTTCAATACATAATGACGG